TCATTATCAGACAATCACTTATTCACAAACCTCGTGTGGGGCTGATAGTTTTCATTCCCCTTCCCCATCTCCTCATGGAAAACCCTTTTCGCTCCGCTTAGCCCTATCCCCTTCTAGAGGTCTTTTAGTGATAGGTTCTATAGGAACTGGACGATCCTGTTTGGTCAAATACCTAGCGACAAACTCCTATGTTCCTTTCATTACGGTATTTCCGAACAAGTTCCTGGATGACAAGCCTAAAGGTTATCTTCTTGATGATATCGATATTGATGATAGTGACGATATTGATGATAGTGATGATGACCTTGATATTGATACGGAGCTGCTAACTATGACGAATGTGCTAACTATGTATATGACGCCGAAAATAGACCGATTTGATATAACCCTTCAATTCGAATTAGCAAAAGCAATGTCTCCTTGCATAATATGGATTCCAAACATTCATGATCTGCATGTGAATGAGTCGAATTACTTATCCCTCGGTCTATTAGAGAACTATCTCTCCAGGGATTGTGAAAGATGTTCCACTGGAAAGATTCTTGTTATTGCTTCGACTCATATTCCCCAAAAAGTGGATCCCGCTCTAATAGCTCCGAATAAATTCAATACATGCATTAAGATACGAAGGCTTCTTCTTCCACAACAACGAAAGCACTTTTTCATTCTTTCATATACTAGGGGATTTCACTTGGAAAAGAAGATGTTCCATACTAACGGATTCGGGTCCATAACCATGGGTTCCAATGCGCGAGATCTTGTAGCACTTATCAATGAGGCCCTATCAATTAGTATTACACAGAAGAAATCCATTATAGAAACTAATACAATTAGATCAGCTCTTCATAGAAAAACTTGGGATTTTCGATCCCAGATAAGATCGGTTCAGGATCATGGGATCCTTTTCTATCAGATAGGAAAGGCTGTTACACAAAATGTACTTCTAAGTAATTGCCCCATAGATCCTATATCTATCTATATGAAGAAGAAATCATGTAAGGTAGGGGATTCTTATTTGTACAAATGGTACTTCGAACTTGGAACGAGCATGAAGAAATTCACGATACTTCTTTATCTTTTGAGTTGTTCTGCCGGATCGGTCGCTCAAGATCTTTGGTCTTCATCCAGACACGATGAAAAAAATTGGATCACTTCTTATGGATTCGTTGAGAATGATTCTGATCTAGTTCATGGCCTATTACTATTATTACTATTAGAAGTAGAAGGCGCTCTGGCTCTGGCGGGATCCTCACGGACAGAAAAATATTGCAGTCAGTTTGATAATAATCGAGTGACATTACTTCTTCGGTCCGAACCAAGGAATCAGTTAGATATGATGCAAAATGGATCTTGTTCTATCGTTGATCAGGGATTTCTATATGAAAAATACGAATCGGAGTTTGAAGAAGGGGAAGGGGCCCTCGATCCGCAACAGATAGAGGAGGATTTATTCAATCACATAGTTTGGGCTCCTAGAATATGGCGCCTTTGTGGCAATCTATTTGATTGTATCAAAAGGCCCACTGAATTGGGATTTCCCTATTGGACTGGGTCATTTCGGGGCAAATGGATCATTTATCATAAAGAGGATGAGCTTCAAGAGAATGATTCGGAGTTCTTGCAGAGTGGAACTATGCAGTACCAGACACGAGATAGATCTTCCAAAGAACAAGGCTTTTTTCGACCAAGCCAATTCATTTGGGACCCTGCGGATCCATTCTTTTCCCTATTCAAAGATCAGCCCTCTGTCTCTGTGTTTTCACGTCGAGAATTCTTTGCAGATGAAGAGATGTCAAAGGGGCTTATTGCTTCCCAAACAAATCCTCCTACATCTATATATAAACGCTGGTTCATCAAGAATACGCAAGAAAAGCACTTCGAATTGTTGATTCATCGCCAGAGATGGTTTAGAACCAATAGTTCATTATCTAATGGATCTTTCCGTTCTAATACTCTATCCGAGAGTTATCAGTATTTATCAAATCTGTTCCTATCTAACGGAACGCTATTGGATCAAATGACAAAGACATTGTTGAGAAAGAGATGGATTTTCCCGGATGAAATGAAACATTTGATTCATGTAACAGGAGAAAGATTCCCCATCCCTTAGCCGTAAAGATATGTGCCCATGAAAAGGGGATTAAGTGGAACAGAATTGGCCGGATGGTAGAGTCGTGGAAACACTTGTTTCTTCCATCTTTTTGGCCTTAGCTCCATGGAAGAATTGAAATCTTAGATCACTATGTGTGGATGATATGAACTGCCTAAACAAGAATTCTTGAACTGCGAAAGAGCCTATTACTCGCTACATCAAACAATTTCTACTAATGAAACCATGTAAATACATCGGAAAATACGCATGTCCGCTGAAATGGTTGTTGCTATCTGCTCCAATAATGAATCATTGGTTTCATTGAATAACTAAAGAAGATAGATAGACCTTTCTCTTCGTCTCAGGTCGATGGATCTCCTCAATTGGAAGATCTCCCATATGGATAAT